GTTATGTTCCCAGGCTTCGAATTTATTAATCTATTCCCTATTTTTATTCAGTGGTTAGTCCTTGAATTTTGAAAGAATACAAAAAAATTATTGTTATTGTTTATGTTTATAAGTATCTCAATTGCTTAAATTTGGATTTCTAGATGAAAGAATTCCGTTCTATCAACAAAACAAATATTACTATTTCGAAAAAAAATGGCCAACTTCCCCATATTCTTCCACAGGAAGAATTTAGAAAGATTTCTGAAGAATATTATGATTGTGTTGTGATAATCAAAAAAGAGCGGCAAAAGCAAAATAAGACAGAAAAGTTATCATTCTAGATTCTAGGTGGTCCAGCCCTTTTTTGTTTTGGGACAAAAAGAAAAGAAAGATAACAAGAAACGTTGATTGACAAAGGAAAGAGAATTGACACGATACGATCTATCCATATCTAATGTATCAATTTCAAATATTGAAAATGAAAAGAGAATTTATTTATTCTATATTTTCTTTTTTTCCGAAATGGTTTGTTTTGATCTATGATATGAGATGGGTTTATTATTTGGATTTATTACTTGTTTTGTTACTCAATTTATTGAATTGAGATATGCATATGCATAAAAAGTTTGATTTTAGAACTGTTCCATTTGATTTTAGAACTGTTACATATATATCCGCATATTATGTCTTCTTCGGTTCATCAATATTGTATTGTGAAATTAAAGTAAAGTTATGCTATAGAAAGAGGACTCTAGGATTTTTTTGCTCCTGCTAAGAAAATGTTCATTCGTCAGTTCATTTCAAAAAACTTCAATTGGTACACGCAAAAAATAGGCCAACTCCGCTACTTTTTGCTCAATCTCCCGTAGAGTCAAATTATCATCAGTACGAGTCAAAGGAATGGACCCCCGGCCTCTGATTTCCATATAAAGCACACGTCGAGCATAAATACCCTCTTTAATTTCTATTCTAATAGACTGAATATCTTTCATAAGGAATCGGAGTAAGATGCGACGATTTTTCCCAGGAAATCCCCAGCGAAAAATACAAACTATTCCTTCTTTTCGATCGAATCGATCATAACCACTACCTACATTCCACATAATAGTGCACCACAAATAAGAACTAACAAATAAGCCGGCGATCCCATAGAAAGACATCACGATCCCTTGTGGAAAAAAAATTATTTGCTGAGGCGGAAATAAAGATATCAAATTTCTGCCAAGATAGCTGGAAATTCCAACCAATAAAAATCCCAATGAACCTAAAAAAAGTAGAAAGGCCCAGAAAAAATTACTTGTTTTGCGAGACCCCGCAATAAGTTCTATCCATATATGCTCTGATCGCCAACTCATACTACTAGATCCAGTTTTTTTCTATTTTATTTGAAGTGGGAGACTAGCCCAAATAAATTTGACTTTCTTTTTTTGTTTCCGAATTTTTGTTTCAAAAGTAACTTTTATCAACGCGCATTATTTTGATGTGAATCTTTAGGAAGAATTCATCGAATTCGTTAGATTCAAAAAAAAAAAAGAGAGTCCGGCCCTCTCATATGATCCTCTATCTGCATATATAGAAATATCGGCTTTGCATTTCTTTCAGGCATCCGCTGCAGTACAGTCTCGATTTTTTTTAATAGCTCATTTACTTCTTACTTCGATATCTTTACGCCCGCATAAGAACCCTTTCTTTTTCATTTCTGTTTGAAGGGAGCTGTCCGCGTGTTCTATCATATTATACTAAACTAAATAGATATCTGCATTATGATACAAGTCTAAGTCTTGAAAAAGAAATAAATAAAGAAAATGAAGTCTACCCCCGTCAGACCTAATCGGATCTAAAAAATATTGTTTTTTTGAATATGAAGAGATAAAGAAGCCATCGCAATTGCCGGAAATACTAAGCCCACTAAAGGCACAAAAATGGAGGGTAAGTTGTTGAGAATTGTCATAAAAAGGGCACCTCGATTAAATATTTGTACCTGTTATTTTTTATGTTATTTTTTATTTATTTCATTTTGAATTTGATTATAGTATTCAATTTCGATTTCTATATTATTATGATTTTCCATTAAATTTGAATTTGATTCTTATTTTTTTATTTAAGCTATTTATATATTTTTTTATTTTTTTATTTTGATTTGATTCTTTATTTTATTCTATATCTATATAATTAAATTAAAAATGAAAATGAAATTCAATTAATATTCATTATATTCATTACTAATTTATTATTCATTAGAAACGGATATTCTATTAAATATTATATTAAATATTATATTAAATTAAATTAATTATTTTAAATTAATTCTTTTCGATTTTAGTATTAGTCATTAATTATTAGTTATTCGAAATTATAAGGATTTTTTAGAATCATTTAAATTCGTATATAATTATACTAAGTATATCTAAGTGAGTATATAGAAGAAAGTGTAAAGAATGGAGCACTAACGAAACGACTTATTCATATTTCTACATGAAATAAGATAATCCATTTTGATTCTTCTTTTCTTTTTATTTTATTATTTTTTTTCTTGTCTCTTGTCTTATAATCTTATAACTTCAATTTTAATTTTATGAATTTGTTTATTAATATAATATTCATTTTATTAAACAAATTCATAAAATTAAATACAAAAAAAATTATCTGCATGGTTCTTTCTACAATTTACTCTTATGTTATGTCACAAAAAAATCCATTCTTAGGATTTTTCCTTTGATTCCGCTAAATACCTGCTCACCAGAAAAAAAAAAAAAAAAGAAATTAACTAATTAATTAAATTCATTTCACTTCCGACTCTACTTTCTTTTTATTTATGATTCAAAGGAAAGAAATCGTGAAGCTGAAGTAACTCATTCAGAACACCCTTTAAAAGATTACGGGGTACGATTGAATCGAATAAGCCCTTATCGAATAAATTTTCGGATGTTTGTAAATTTTCAGGTACTGTCTTATTCAATGTTTGTTCAATTACTCTTTTACCTGCAAATGCAATATAGGCGTTAGGTTCAGCAATAATGATATCTCCCAACATAGCAAAACTAGCCGTTACCCCACCAGTTGTAGGAGATGTAAGGATTGATACATAAAATAACTTTTTAGTCGATTGATAATCATATAAAGCAGAAGATATTTTAGCCATTTGCATCAAGCTCAAACTTCCTTCTTGCATGCGCGCTCCTCCGGAAGCACACACTAAAATAAGAGGTAAAAATTGGTTGGTAGCATACTCGATCAAACGAGTGATTTTCTCACCTACTACGGATCCCATACTACCTCCCATAAACTGAAAATCCATAACCCCAATTGCTACGGGAATGCCATTTAGTTGCCCTGTGCCTGTTTGAACGGCATCGGTTAATCCTGTCTCTCTTTGATACGAATAAATACGATCTTTATAAGGTTCCTCTTCTGAATAAGGTTCCTCTTCTGAATAAGGTTCCTCTTCTTTATAAGGTTCCTCTTCTGAATAAGGTTCCTCTTCTGAATAAGGTTCCTCTTCTGAATAAGGTTCCTCTTCTGAATGATCGGTTAATCCTGTCTCTCTTTGATACGAATAAATACGATCTTTATAAGGTTCCTCTTCTGAATAAGGTTCCTCTTCTGAATAAGGTTCCTCTTCTGAATGAAATGCAAGGGGATCCAGAGATACCATATCTTCATCTATAGGGTCCCAAGTACCTAAGTCAATCGAAAGTTCAATTCTATCTGAACTACTCATTTTCAAATGATATCCGCATTCTTCACAAATATTCATTCTTGACTTCAAAAATTTCTTATAATTTAATCTATAACAATTTTCACATTGAGTCCACAAATGATTGTATCTTTTAGTTATATCCAGATCATTAGAACTTTTTCTTATAGTCAAATTGCTACCATTCGTACTAGTTCTTAGACTGGAACTAGAAATGGAGCTTTCACGGGAATTGTTACTACTACTTAAAATGACTGGAGAGCGAAGATTATTGACAATGTAACTAGTGATGTAATTTTTCCAACTATATTGAGTATTATACATATACATAAAATGATCAGAGTTGGAACTGCCGCCAAAATGACTTTCTATTTCACTTTCACTCAGAAAAGAAAGATCAGTGGTAATCGCAAAAACGTGATTTTCAAAATCAAAATACATGAAAAAAATATCCCTATCCCTAGTCCTAACTAAAAAAGTTTCATTATTCCGAGTGTCCCTGGCGCCGACTAAAAGATAAACATTACTGTACCTAGAACGCCTACTCCAAATAAGGGCCTTGTGCTCGATATCATTATCATTTAGAATCCGGTCTTCACTTACACTGCTATTTTCAAGAGGACTGAAATTCTCCATTGATTGACTTAGCCTACATCTGTATCTTAATTCCACATTGGATAAGATCGAATTAAACCCCCGTTTTTCCATAGAACTTTCTTGCTGCTATTTACATTTCAATTTAATAAATAGATGAATAGTCATTCGATGAAAAATCGTTGAAATATTGAATTTCCTCTCAGAATAAGTATATAGATTAGATCACTAGGATTATTAACTATTATTAACTAACCTAATAGGAGGGGTATAAAAAAAACGCTTATCTTTTGCTTTTTTTATTTTATAAGAACCGGGAATATCGCTTCGCTCCATATGATATGTTTATGACGGAATCCCATTTTCCTTATTTTTTAAAATAAGTCTAAGTCTCAATAGAAAAGGAATTTTGTATATTGTGTCAAATTCACATCAAGAGAAGTTCTATTGATTTTATCCTAAAAAAAAATTGTAAAATAGCGTCTATTAATAAGTTTCTATTCCAACACGGAACGAGAAGGACAATATAAAGAAGGACAATATACAGGATGGATAGAAGAAGTTGTGATACTAGGCTCGACTCGCGATCCAAAACTAGGGAATAATATAAAAGAATATACCAATCCTATAGATCCTTAGGATTTATTGTGGATCCAAAATAACAATAGAAAGGTTTGAGTTGCTTAGTTTTTTTTATCTTGTATATTTGTATATTTAGTGAAATTAA